AATTTTAAATAAATTTCGGGATTTAATCCCTTTTTAACGAACGAAGTTCGAAGAAGAATGAACACTCCGTGTTCTTATATATTTTTCCCCACCACATTTGTGAAGCCTGGGGAGAGGATGGAGCTTAAAACAGCTCCACCTTTCAAAAGTAACTTAAAAAGAACGAACTCTTTGAGTTGCTTCCATTAGTACGAAGTACCTTATTGATTAAGTTTATGAAGAAGATTTTCTAAATGTCCAATTACTGGTATAATTATTAAGAAATATGCGAAATAGTAAGTTGTACAAATTCTACTTAATGTGATGAAAGGTTCATCTGCATGTTGCCCACCACAGTACATAAGTAAGAAAAAATTAACAACGAATAACCAGAAGAAGAATTTCATAACAGGTCTAAATCCAGCTCCTCTAATTTTTGAAGTTTCTAACCAAGGTAATGCAAGTAAAATAAGTAAAGCTCCAAACATTCCAAGAACACCTCCTAATTTTGATGGAATTGCTCTTAAAATAGCATAGAAAGGTAAGAAATACCATTCAGGAACAATAGATACAGGAGTTACTAATGGATTAGCAGGAATATAATTATCAGGATGTCCCATTAAATTTGGTGCATAGAATACAATTCCAAAGAAGATAAGGAAGAATACAAAGAATCCTACTAAATCTTTATATGTGAAATATGGATGGAATGGAAGTCTATCAACATTTGATGAAATTCCTAAAGGATTATTTGATCCATGCTCATGTAAAGCTATAAGATGCACTACTACTAAAGCAGCTAAAATAAATGGTAATAAATAGTGTAAACTAAAGAATCTATTTAAAGTTGCGTTATCTACACTAAATCCTCCCCAAACAAATTCTACAAGAGGAGTACCAATATAAGGGATTGCTGATAATAAATTAGTGATAACAGTTGCTCCCCAGAAGCTCATTTGACCCCAAGGTAAAACATATCCAAGGAAAGCAGTAGCCATCATAAGGATATAAATAACAACACCAACAGACCATAATAAAACTCTTGGTTTTGTATATGAATTATAATATAATCCTCTTGCAATGTGAATATATACACAAATAAAGAAGAATGAAGCACCATTAGCATGTGCATATCTAATTAACCATCCATAGAAAACATCCCTCATGATATGTTCTACAGATACGAATGCTAAACTAGTAGCTGGTGCATAATGCATAGCTAAAGTAACACCAGTAACGATTTGAATTACTAAACATAAACCTAATAATGAACCAAAATTCCATAAATAAGTAATATTTGATGGTAATGGAGAATCAATAACAAAACTATTAGCTAAACTTAAAACTGGATGACTTTTTAATAATTTCATTTATTTTTGAACGGAGTTCGAAGGTATTTCAATTGAACCTAGGTAAACAATTAAAGAACATAATGTTCAATAAAAGTATTTCCTTGATAATATCTATTTTTATTTTATATTGAATTTTCAAGAATCACACCGATTGAAATAATTCCCTGATTGTGTGAATGGAAAAAATCGAACAGAGTTCTTCTTTCTTTTTTTTCTCAATCAACATACCAAGGATATTAACTATTAGTATCATTTAGCTCAAATTTTACAATTTTAACACTTATGACCTATTTCGCTATAATCTTTAGCGTGTTTATTAAGAAGTTTCAAGATCAACTTCGAGTTTGAGATGCTTTCAACTCTTATTTTTTATGAACGTGGCTACCCTGTGATGAACAAATCAAAATATCAAGTTTGTTCAACAGGTACACTAGAGGTTCACACAATCCAATCCTTTCGTACTAGGATTCTATTCTTGTTACTTCCTTCTTTCCATTGGTAGATAGAGTCCGAACTGATTTACATCGTTCTAAACCCAGCTCACGTACCACTTTAATGGACGAACAGTCCAACCCTTGGGAGCTTGTACACCCCCAGGATGTGATGAGCCGACATCGAGGTGCCAAACCATTCCGTCGATAGGAACTCTAAAGAATGATCAGCCTGTTATCCCTTGAGTAGCTTTTATCCGTTGAGCCCAAACCTTTCCATCAAGAATTTGGGGATCACTATGACCGAGTTACCTCCCTGTTCGACTTGTTAGTCTTACAGTCAAGCATATTTATGCCATTATACAATTTAAACCGAACAAAATTCGGTGAAAGAAAATAATCTTTCTTCAAGTCAATTACAGAGTGACTTCAATTATACCTTTGTACTCCTTCGTTACTATTTAGCAGGAAACCTCCCCAGTTAAACTGTCACTTAAACTTATAAGGAACATAATTTCCATATTATCAATGAATGAAGAAGAAAACTAAGTTCTACATTCAGTTCATTAATGAGATGAAATTTAATTACAGTAAAGCTTCAAAGGGTCTTCTCGTCTAGCCAATGGTAATCCGCATCTGCACGGATAATTCAATTTCACTGGGTCCATCTTGTAGAAAGTAGAGGGATCATTACGCCATTCATGCAGGACTACAATTATTAGTCTAGGAATTTCGCTACCTTAGGACCCTTATGGTTAAGGCCGTCGTTTACAAGAGATTATGAGAAAAAAATTGCTTTCTTTCATCTTTCACTTACTTGCACCGGACAGACTTCAGAGCCAATACTATGAGTTACCTCTAAGCTGACTCCTGTGTTTTTAGTAAACAGTTGCCCCTCTCTATTTTTATAGAAATCTTTGTTTCTCCTCCTTCTCCCGAAGTTACAGAGTTATTTTGCCTAGTTCCTTCAAGATGGTTCTCCCATTCCTCTTCACTGTTTACCAGCTCATTCTCCAGCGTTGGAAGGTACGGTTAAAGAAGATCCCGAAGGCTCGTTCGAGAACGCCCGGAAATTCTTCATTTCATCGATAAATCCGTTTGGATTTTCTCTTAGAAACCGATTATTTTTTTACCCTTGAATTTTAGAGGAAGGATTTTTTTTTTCCTTTTTAGTTACTCATGTCAGCATTCTCTCTTCAAATTAGTCCAGAAAAATTAACATTTTTCCTTCACTCCATCAATTGAATGTACCGCTACCCAATAATAACAAGAAGTCATAGACTGAGCATAGCTCGATTTCTCTCTTGTTTCTTTATTTTGCCAAAGTTTCGGTTGATTACTTTTCCGAATGAGATTATTCTCTTCGTTCGATCATTATGATCTAGACCCGATACATTTTCCCGATAAACAAAATCTCTCCATTTCTGGTTTGATCATTGAGCTGTAACGCTTTCTCTAATTGATGGCTGCTTCCAAGCCCACAACCTGATTGTTTTGATCATTTATCCTCATTTTCCCAAAGATTTCTCTTTCCCCAACATTGACAGATGGGGGCCGGTAAAAATACTGTTCACTTAATGCTCACAGAGAGGTTTTATAATTGTTTTCGGTTAATTTCACTTAGTAATCATTTGGGACCTTAACTATTGATCTGGGCTGTTTCCCTTTTGATTAACTACCTTATCACAGATAATCTGACTACTAAACTATTTAGAAGAACGAATTCTCTTCAGACATTTTTCCCGTAGGGCACCTCAGGGGCCCGAAGGCCTCCTTCGGAGATGTCCTCCGCAACCGAATCAAAGATTCGACCTTTTTCGTTTCTTTTTCCGATATTTCCAGTTTAGAATTTTCTTCCAGTGCTGTACCCTCGTGTTTCCCTGACTTTCTCTCCAGGTGTTCTAAAAGATTTCACCTGTTGTCAGAAGTTTAGCGTTCTACTTCAATAGTTTTCGCGGTATACCAGCTATTTCCAAGTTCGATTAGCTTTTCACTGCTATCCATAGCTCATCGGAGAGCATTACTACGATCACCCGTTCGGTCTTTTCAATTTCTAGATCAAAAACTCTTTGAGTTCTTCCTCCGAGCAAATGCTCGAAGAGATTCGATTTTGATTCACCTGGCCATGGATAGATCACTTGGTTTCGGGTCTAATTTCTGGAACTCAACAGAAAAATCTTTCGATTCTTCTTTTGTTTTCACTTAGATCACCTTCGGTTTTCACCTCTTTTGGTTTTCTTGCTCCAAAAATTAACTTGCTGACCCATTATGCAAAAGGTACGTTTTTACCATTAATTGGCTCAAACTGCTTAATAGACTTAACTGATTCAGGATCTATTTCACCCCTCTTTTCAGAATCTCTCCGATGAGTGAACACATTCGTGTTCTGCTCTCCGGGAAATGATTCTCATTAGGTACTTTTCAACTTTCCCTCACGGTACTCTTCACTATCGTTCATTCTATCATATTTATTTTTAGAGGATGGTTCCCCTTTCTTCTGAACAAATTATATCGTTCTACTCTTGATTTTCCTGACTCGATTTTCTTGTTTTCACTTTCAATCTTGATATTTACAGGACTTTCACCTTCTATGGTAGAGTTTTCAATCTCTATTCAATTTTCAGGACGTTAACCTTTTTAAGGTCTTGCTTTCCACTTGGTCTCGCAGATTTTTTTTATTTTACGTTCGCTCGCCACTACTTGTTAAAATCTCGGTTGATTTTTTTTCCTCCTGTTACTAAGATGTTTCAATTCACAGGGTTGAATATGATGAATCTTTGAATCCCGAAGGACACTTCAGAGACATCTTGGTGTTTTCACCTTTGGAATCGAAGAATATATTAATCTTCATTACGCTATTCAGCGTCCAATCTATAGAATGACTAGTCATCCTCAATTAGTCCTTTACTCCTTGGTATGTTATTAGATATCATTGAATCTAATTATATTTATGATATGTTATTTTCTTTTCTTTTTTCTCCCTAATAAAGTCTGAAAGAGAAGAACTCAAAGAGTTCGGAAAAGGAACAACTCTAAAGAGGAAGAGAAGTCATAGACTTCTTCAATTCCAAAGTTCGCAATCCTTGGTCGTAGAACTTCGTTCGAGTTCCTCCAGAGAGTTCAAGAAAAATCCGCCGCCGAGAGTTGATTTTCATATTCGGGTCGTCAGCCGAAGGCTCTCTTTTACCTGGTGCTCATAAATCAACCTTTTCAAGGGAAGAAGGAACTCTGTTCGTTCCTTCAATTCTCGAGGGGAGTGATAGTTTGATCTAACGACACTCCCGACTCCTCGTGGAGATGAGATTGGGGAAATTAGGAGTAATAACTCCATAAAAATCCGGAAAGAAATGGAAATAAATTAGAAAGATGTTGAAGGAAGAGCTTCGCTCCTAATCCAAACTTTAACACCTATAATACCTTTTTTATTAAAATTTCTAGCTTCTCCAAAATCAATAACAGAATCACTTGAATTAAATCTTAAAGTACCAAAAGTTTTAATAACTTTTTTACTCATAGTCATTTTACCTGTAATACCTTTTATTTCTATTCTTATTCCATTAATAACATGTACAGCATTAGAATCACCAGATCTTGTAAGTTGAAACATAGGAGCATTTTTACCTACACCATCTTCAGACCAAAAATTAATATCACCAAAAAGAATTTCTCTATGATTTTTTTTACCTGCAATTGATTTTGCTAATATTGAAGGATCTAAATAATTATAAGGTAATTCTTGTAAAACAAATTCTACTTGAGGGAGACTACCATCTAAATCTTGATGAAGTGATTTTCCTGGATTAATTGTAAAATTTTGAATAATATCTCGAATTTGAAGGAATTTTTTAGTATTAACTCCTGTAATTATTACTTTTAAGTTGCCGCTCGGCAATGAATGATATTCAATTTTTGATATTCCCCAAAGTAATGGATTAATATATGATATTAATTTTCTTAATGTTTTTTCAATTGATGTTGATCTTCGATCTTCTGTTCTTCTATTTATATAATTTCTTGATACCCAATTAACACTTCGTGTTCTTTTAATATGTCTTCCCATTTTTTTTTTTTATTATTTTAATCTTTCTTTTCTCACCATCTCAGACTTAGAATTCTAGTAATTCCCTCGTCAAGAAGAAAAATCCTTCGGATTCTTGTTCTTGTTCTTCGATGTGACAAGAGTCATTGACTCATTTTCTTGCTTTTTCCACGAGCTTCGCTCTTACGGGATTAATTAGGATGTTTGGGAACGAAGTTCACCACTATCTTCAGTGTCACACACTCGTGTTGTCTGGTAATGGAGTCGAACCATTATCTCTCGATTTTCAGTCGAGCACTTGTACCACATAAGCTAACCAAACAATCTTATCTCCTCCCTATTATAATTAATTCCGAAACCTCCTAGAATCATTGAGGGTGTAACAGAATTCGGAGAATTCCAAGAATCAACAGATTCTTCTTCACTCTTATTTCTGTATTCTTGTTTCTGTATTCTTGTTAATCCCCCCCCACCCCTAAGGGCTTCTTCTTCCTTCTCTTTCTAATTTCTCTGGGTATATATTTTTATGGGCTGAATGGATTCGAACCACCGATCTTTGAACTCAAATTTCAATGCCTTTCCAACTTGGCTACAGCCCAATTTCTTTTCCCTCAATCATCATCTCTGTGGAACCCTCTTCCCGGAGGGCCTTCAGAGGCCCGGAGGCCCCCTTCGGAGATTCTGATCCTTCTCTGTGAGGATGAACGAACTTAGTTGGGGAACTCCTTCGGAGTTCGTACACCTCTGATAAAGAACTCCTTCGGAGTTCGGTTTGACTTTTCTCCATCACCAACCTTTCTAGTTGTTCCCAGCTCGTTGAGGAAGAAGTCGAATACAGGAACGATGAAGAAGGAACTCTGTTCGACAATTCTTCTTCCTCCGAGCGGTGCTCGTAGAGAGTTCCTCCCTTGAATCACAATTCTTGTAGGATGGATACCCGAAATTCGAACGAAGTTCTCCCCGAATGCAGTTAAGCATTCTGCATTAAGCCAGAGAATCCAGGGGATTCTCCTATGTCTTCCAAGAAGAGAAGAATCCTTCGGAGAATCCTTCGCTGATTCAAATTATTTTCCCCTCAAAGGGTCACTCGTGCAAGAATTGTCTCCCCACCCTCGGTGATCCCCACAACACTGAATAGGTGGGGGTCCAGAAAATTCCGAACACATTGTGTTCAAGGTTCGCCCTTCGGGCTTCTTTGTGTTGGGAAACCCGGGAGCCGAGAGAAATATATGTCCACTACTGGACTTGAACCAGTACACCTTGCGGCAAGGCATTTTAAGTGCCTCGTGTCTGCCAATTTCACCAAGTGGACAAAATAAATAAAGCTCTTAGAGCTTCCCAGATCGGAGTGCTCCTCCTGGAGATTTTTATTCCGGACCCTCAAATAAATGTATGAATCCGAAGAAGAAGGAACGAAGCATGTTCCGGGAGTGTCGCTTGACACAATACTCGTGCAAGAAGTCTCAGACTTTTTCACTCCAATCACGGAGATTGAGATGGAGATCCCCACCACTGTAAAACTCAAAGAGTTTCTCCAGCTCGGAGTGCTCCTTCACTGGGGAGGTGGGGGCCCATAAAGGAAAGAAGAAGAATTCTTCAATCGATTATGAAGTGGTTCCCAAATTATACAGCATATAATAATAAAAATGCCATCATTAATGAGAAAAGTCCTAAAGCTTCAGTTAAAGCGAATCCTAAGATTGCGTATGAGAAGAAGAAATCGGAGATTTCTCATTGAAGGATTTCTTGAAGTTGAGTTTACCACATTAGAGAATAACGAGACGACTAATCCTGAGAATGAAGGGGTTTATCACTAAAAAAGAAACCTTTATAAGATTTACCTTCTCTAATTTTAATTGAGATGATTTTACCATATAAACCTGTATTTCTACCAGCTTCATTGAAGCTAGGATACTTATTAATGAATTTCATATCTTCAGCGTTATAAACATAAACTGTCACTGAATTATATGTATTACCTCTCATTGTCTCAGAGATTTTGTCTTTCACTTCTTGAGGTCTTTCTTTACCCCAATTAGCAGAATTAGAACCTCTATTACTATCACCAATGAGGTTTTTTGTCTCTTCCGAGTGAGTTTTCCCCATTCGTTTTTGACTCATTAATAATCTAGTAGACTCTGATCTTTTTGTCCCTAATGGAGAATTAGCAAATTTATTCATATTATAAGAATTGTTTAAATAAGCAAGCCAATAATTTTCAATGCCTAATAATTCTTTTTTAGAGATTTCAAGACCTCTAACTTCAATAACAACGAAAGTCCATAAATTAATAGGGTAATGTAATAAGGCTTTATTAATTTTTCTATTAGATGCCTCTAAATACTTCTTATTAGTGTACTCTCCATATCTTCTTGATAATTTAGCACCTGAACCTGTATATGATTCACCTGTTACATTATTGTGCCAATAATAAATACCTGAATATTGCCTCAATTCTTTTCTGATTGAAGCTCTAGAAGAAGGATCTGGATTTGCATAAATTTTAAAAGGAGTAATGCCAAAAATATTGATATCTAATGGAAGAACGGAGTTCAATTTAGAAGGGTCATATACTGTAAGAGCCAATTCTGTAGTGTTTGGTTGAATTGGATTAGAATATGAACAAGTTGAAAGGGCTTTAAATTTATGACCCCTCAATGATGAGGGGTACTTATTGTTGAAAGAAAAAATCATAAGACTATACTGCATATAATAATAAGAATGCCATCATTAATGAGAATAATCCTAATGCTTCTGTTAAAGCAAATCCTAAAATTGCATATGAGAAAAGATCTGATTTGATTGAAGGATTTCTACTTGTACTGTTAATTAATGCTGCGAATACAATTCCTACTCCTACACCTGCACCTGCTAATCCCATTGTTGTAAGTCCAGCTCCGATAATTTTTGCGCTATTGATCATAATAAAATATTATACTATTACGTTCTTATTTCGCTGAAATTTTATTGCAAATTCAGATAGAACGAATTAACTTAGTCATAGAGAAATAGAAATTTCTCTGATTATATTGAATCTCAAAGGGATGAATAAAAGAAGAATCCCCACCACAGAGAACAATTGAGAGTTCTCCACCCTTGTGAATTGCCCAAATCTCTCAATCTACGAGCATCGCTCGGAGGAAGAATCAATCCGATCAATCCTTCGGATTCTTCTCCTTTGGATCACCGAGGGTTGCATCGCGGTGAAATTACCCACATTAGTGGGAACGTAGTTCAGAAGGAACCAAAGGTTAAATGCAAAAAAATAGGGGGGTATAGTGACGTGTAATCTACTAGTGGGGGTTGTGCAAATCCGTGAGTATTTGCGAAGGGGGGATTATCGTGTCAGGGGATGCTAATATGGGAATTTTAATAACCTTAAATTAGTAAGTGTAAAAAAGTAGGCAAGTGAAAAACTTATTATTCTGCTTTAATTTTAATAATTTGAGATTTAATTTTAGAGCAATTATAAAATGGTGAACACAGTTACAAATGAGATAATTGACTAAGTTTAAAGAATGTTTGATTTCCCCGTCAATAATTTACCCTTTTTTCTCAAGTTGTAAATTTTTCCACATATATTTAGTGAAAAAGTATAGTTCTGATTATATTTATGTATTTAAGGCAAATTAACATGATCAAATAAGTTGAACTCTATGAGGAACTCTCTAAGAGTTCTCCCAAAGGATTCAATAAGCGGAATGATAAATGGAGCGCACAGATTGTAAAAAGAAAATAACCATGAAAAAGTATAAAAGAAATGTAAGGAACGGAGTTCAAAAGTATATATGAAGAACAAAAAATGAATAAAAATGTATCAATTTGACGATATATCAAAAATAAAATGGGGGTGGTCAAAACCTTATCCCCCATAATGAGCTTCGCTCTCACCAACACTGATAAAAAAGGTCTCCAGTGAGGAGCACTCCGAGCTGGGAAGCTTTAAGCTTGATCAGATAAAATGATACTGGGCACAAAATATAAAACCTTTTCAAGGTTCCCGCAATCGGAGGAAGAAGAAGTCGAACAGAGTTCTTTCTTCATATCAAGAGTTCCCCAATAGGGGGCCCTGAAGGGCTCCTCCGAGAGATGAAAACCGGTATTGAATGTAGGAACTTCGGAATTAACAAAGAATTCCTCTAGAGAGGAATACAAAGAAGAATTCTCTGAATTCTTCCTCTTAGTTTTTTGTAGAGAATTTAATTGAACCTCTTAATTTGTGGAACAGAGTAAGAATTGTTAAGCCGATTGCTGCCTCCGACCCTGCAAGAGCTAAAATATAAAGAGAAAGACAAGCAGCAGCCGAATCATCAAGGAAAACAGCAGAACAAATAACAATAAAACTAATAGCTAATAAAGTCATTTCAATAGAGATAATAAGTAAAAGAATATTTTGTCGACTATTAACAGTCAATCCTAAAATTCCAATTAAAAATAATATTGTTCCTATTTTATAAGCTGTTATTATTTCTAAAAACATAATATAAATAAAAATATTCATCAAAGGTTTCGAGAATCTAAGATGTGAAAGTAGATAAATTAAGTTAAGAATAAACATTTAGAATCCTTAATTTCTACTTGAGAAGGAACTTCGTTCGATTTCTTCTTCTTGTTCTTCTTAATCTCCACGACATTGACATATTAATGGAGGACAAAGAAAGAAAGTTAACGGGTATGACGAGATTTGAACTCGCATCTTATAACTCGACAAATTATGGCTTTACCTATTAAGCTACATACCCTAAAAAAGAAAACCTTTTCAACAAGGGAAGAATTCTATGAATTCGAATCTATGAATTCGAATCCGAAGTATTTTTTTCATCGTCATAGACTTCTTCTTCCAAATTTGTTCTAATTATGTTTCATTATGTAAGAGTAAGAATAATTGATGGAACTATAGTAACAAAGCCTAACACTAAAGGTAATAAGCTTGTCCAACAAATTACTATTAATTGTGTATATTTCCATCTTGGGAAAGTTGCTCTAACCCAAATAAAAGAGAAGAAAATAAATGAAACTTTTAATCCTAATATAAATGATGATAATGCATTTGATAAATACATATCAAAAGTTGTTAACCAACCACCTAAGAATAATATTACAGTAAGTGTTGATATTAAAAGAATACTTGAATATTCACCTAAGAAGAAGAATGCAAATGGTAATGCACTATGTTCTGTGAAATAACCAGCTACAAGTTCTGATTCTGCTTCAGGCAAATCAAATGGTGGTCTATTAGTTTCAGCTAAAGCTGAGATAAAGAATAATATACCTAATGGAGCTAAAGGAATAATATACCAAATAGCTTGTTGAGATATAACAATTTGAGATAAATTAGGAGAATCACCTAAACAAAAAACAACAGTTAAAATAATTAAACCTAATACTACTTCATATGAAATCATTTGAGCTGTTGATCTTAATGATCCTAAAAATGCATATTTAGAATTTGCAGCCCAACCAGAGAAAATAACACCATAAATACCTAATGATGAAACTGCTAATATAAATATAACACCTAAAGGAGTATCAAATATTACTGTAGTATTATTGAAAGGAATTACCATCCATCCAAATAAACTAACTGATAAAGTAAGTATTGGTGCTAATAAGAAAAGTCCTACATTAGCATGTGCTGGTATTACTGTTTCTTTTAATAATAATTTTCCTCCATCAGCTAATGGTTGTAATAAACCATAAATACCAACTTTATTTGGACCTAATCTTCTTTGCATACTACCCATTACTTTTCTTTCTGCTAATGTAGCATATGCAATTGATAATAAAATAACAACGATACTCAGTATCACAATAAGTAACTCTATAATAGCGGGAATAATAACGTTAAAATTCATAAATTCTTTTCTTAATTCTCTATTTCTAGGATTTCTATCTTCTTTCGGATTTTTTTCTTTATTTCTATCCCCTTATTTCCTTTCTTCATGAACTTCGTTCTCAATCTTCTCTCCCCATCACCAACCTTGAAGAAGAATCACCGAGGGTGCAACCCGAGTGAAGCCCCTAGGGCTTTCAGAAGGATTCACTCAAAGAGGAAACACCTCCGAAAGGTGTTTGTGAAGATTGACATGCTTCGTTCGTTTTTTATATCTTTTTAAGGGGAAATAAATCCGGATAGAGTCGGAATTATCAAACCAAGGGAACTCTTTCTGTTCCTCGGATATATTTTCACATTAATCCTATCTAACTGAACGAATGTATTCCACGGAGTGATTCATTCTTCGGAATGAAATTCCTTGCTCAAATGACGATTCTCGTCTTAGGGAATTCTTTGACTTCCTCTCATACCACGTTACCCCGAAGGGCTTCACAATCGAGGGGGAAATTCTTTCTTGTTCTCTGTGGTGGGGATTTTTCTTTTGCGGGAGAGGGAATTGAACCCTCATTTTTGGGTTATGAGCCCAATGAGTTAACATTACTCTATCCCACGATATTTCTCGAACTCGAACAAAGTTCTACATCTGGATCGAAGTCGAAGAATTCTTCTTCATTCTTCTTTATTTTATTCTTTAATCAGAGACTCTTCTATTTTTATAGTTTCAGTGTTTATATTATTTTTGCAATTTGAGAAGAAAACTCGTCTGGTCCCCACAATATCTTTAAGTGAGTGCCCTGAGGGGGGGGGGGTAAATGAAAGAACTCCCCACATTATCTCAAAGAGTGAGGTCCCCCGGGAATAGAGTTCATTATCCCATTATAAATGAATACGAAGAAGAAGTCGAATTGAAGAATTCGAGGGTCGTGTCTCCCCACCACTGTTTAGGTGGGGGCCCGGAGACACTCCCGGAAAAGAATTCTTGTTCTTCTTCCTTCTTAGAGTAATTAACAATATACTTCAGGATTAATAACAGATGAAACACTTAAATGTAAAACTTCTAAGATTATATTTGGGAATAAACCAAATAAAATACTTAAGAAAGCAAAAGTGAAAAGAATAACAAATTCTCTTCTTGTTAAATCATTATAAGAATCAATAAATTTTGATACTTGACCAAAAAGTAATCTATTAGTAAGCCAAATATTATATGCAGCACCTAAAATAATACTAAGAGATGCAACAATAGCAATTAAAATATTTGATTTAAAGATTCCGTAAAGACTTAAGAATTCTCCCACAAATCCTACCGTTCCCGGCACAGCCATGTTAGATAAACCTAAAATAAAGAAGAATAAAGCAAATAATGGCATAGTAACAGATAAACCTCTATAATATTTAAGAATTCTTGTACCAGTTCGATCATAAATTAAACCAACACAGAAGAATAAAGCAGTAGAAACAATACCATGTCCAAGCATCATAAAAATTGAACCTTCAATACCTATAACAGTATTAGAGAAAATACCAAGAATTGCAGTATTCATATGAGAAATTGAAGAATAAGCTACTATTTTTTTAATATCAATTTGTCTAAGACATGCTAATGATGAATAAATAATACCAATAGTTGCAAGAGTAATAACAAAAGGAGTAAAATTAGTATTAGCATTAGGGAAAAGAACTAAAGAATATCTAATAAATCCATATCCTGATAATTTTAATAATATTCCGGCTAATAACATTGATCCGCCTGTTGGGGCTTCTGTGTGGGCTTCAGGCAGCCAAATGTGAACAGGAACCATAGGAACTTTAACAGCAAAAGATAAGAAGAATGTTACCCATAAAAGATTTTCTCTTGTAAATACAATTTTTTCAGATATTACTGAACCTAATAAATATTGATAATCTGTTGTACCTGTTTGATAATAAATTATTAAGATTCCTAATAACATAAATAATGAACCTAATAAAGTATATAAGAAGAATTGATATGCAGCTAATATTTTTCTTTCTCTTGATCCCCAAATACCAATAATAAGGAACATAGGAATTAAAACTGTTTCGAAACAAATATAGAATAATAATAAATCTAATACTACGAATACAGCAATTAACATACTTTCAAGAATAAGAATTGCTATTAAATAAGCTATTGGTGATTCACCTTTATAAGGTGGTGTTAAAAGAATAGGTATAGTTAAAAATGTTGTTAAAATTACAAAAAATAATGATATTCCATCTACACCTAATATTAAATGACATAATCCACCATTAAATAAACTTCCCCAATCTTCTACAAATTGAAATTGTGCTGTATTTTCATCAAATTGAATCCATAATCCTATTGATACTATAAAATTTATTCCTGCTGTTAAAAGTGCAATTTTCATTCTAGTTACATTAGAAAAAATTGATTCTCCTAAATATATTATAAATGCTCCTATTAATGGTAATACTATAAGAAATGTTAACATTGTTATATATATTTCAAGAACTCTTCAAGTTCATTTCCTTTTTATCCTCATTTCCTTATCCCTCGGCCAATCCATCCCTAAATATCATCCCGAACTTCGTTCGTGTAAATCTATAGTATACCAGGCAAATTAGGGAAAGAAAACCTTTTACAAGGTTCCCGCTCGGAGTAGAGGGGAGTGATAGTTTGATCACGACACTCCCGACTCCTCCCGGAGAAGGAAGAACGTAGTTCCAAAGAATTCCTCTAAAAAAGAAGTCTAAGACTTCCCTTCTGAAAGCCCTAGGGGCTTCAACACACTCGGGGAATTCAGAGAATTCTCCTTCGGATTATGTGACTAACTCCAGTGTATTTATGGTATTCCTCTTCTTTTGAAATTTCTTGAATAACTATTTTGAGAACATTGGGACTCAAACCCAAACGCTGCAGATTAAAAGTCTGATGCTCTATCAATTGAGCTATGCTCTCTTCCGACAAAATAATCAAATCACCGAGGCACGATTGAAGCCCCAAACCTTTCCACGAATGTGTTCCTCGAAGAGTTCTTCTCGGGAGTTATTTTATTAGGGACAGCAGGATTTGAACCTGCATAATCTTGTTCCCAAAACAAGTGCATTACCTATTGTGCTATGTCCCTAAGCTCTAAGAGCTCACCAGATCGGAGTGCTCCTGGAGTCCCGGAGGGCCCTTCAGGGGCCCGGAGGCCCCCTTCGGGAAAATTATTAGGGTCTCCACCAGACAACCAACCTTGAATCAATGTGATTCGAATTGATGGACGACCCCCGGGTGATTCTCTGAATTCGAGGGTCGTGTCTCCCCACCACTGTTTAGGTGGGGGCCCGGAGACACTCCCGGATTCAGGTAGTGGATTACAGGGATAGGAGGACTTGAACCCCCACTAACGGATTTGGAGTCCGTAATTCTAACCAATTAAATTATATCCCCCTAGAATCCTCCGGATTGAATCAGAAGAGTTCCCCACCAATCTCCAGTGAGGAAAACTCCGAGCGGGAACCTTGTTGAAAAGGTGAAGAAGATAAAGAGAACACGGCCGTGTTCTTTCTTTTTCTTTTTCTTTTTCTCCGAGTGTGTTGAAGCCCCTTGGGCGTATCGAGGGTCGTGTAAAGCGACACTCCCGGAACATGCTTCGTTCGTTCGAGAAAATTGATGATATAGGATTCGAACCTATGACCTCCATATTGTAAGTAAGGTGCTCTAAACCAACTGAGCTAATCACCATTATTTCTGATTATATAACCTCTCTATAATTATGTAATTTTGTGGAATAATAACATATAATCCGAAGGATAATTCTCCAGAGAATTCTCCAGAGGATTCTCCGATGGATTCCTCAACCTTTCCAAGGTTCTCGCTATGAGGAAGAAAGAATTCGAGGGTCGTGTCTCCCCACCACTGTTTAGGTGGGGGCCCGGAGACACTCCCGGATATGAATTCTTCTTCGAGTTCGGAAGATACGCCCTACGGGCTTCTCCACACAATCGGGGGGTTGCCTCGGTTGAAATTCCTTGCTCAAGATGATTCTCGTCTTAGGTTTCACTCTCGGGTTGATAACTCTCCCCACTGTAAAGCTCAAATAGTTTCACCAGCTCTCGGAGTGCTCCTTATGGGGTGGGAGGTACCGGATTGAGTTCTCTTCTATTGATTCGAATCGAAAGAGAACTCTCTAGAGTTCTTCGATAAATCCTTCGGAGACACGAGTGTCACACACTCGGGTTGCACCCTCGGTGATTCTTCTTCCGAAGTTCGTATGAGAAATTTCCTGGGCCACTTCTCGGTGGTGGTGGAGAAGATGTAACCATAATAATGTGTTTCTTTCTCTGGTTACCCATCATATTTGTGGTTACGGAATGATATCGATGGGATCGCATCCCGTCGTGTCCGACAGGAATTCTTTATTATATCGGAAGATATGGGATTCGAACCCATGAGACAAATAATTGTCAAAGATTAGCAATCTTTTGCTTTAAAACCACTCAGCCAATCTTCCAGAAATGAAGAGAAAAAGGAACTCTTTTTGATCACCGCTTGTTGAGGAAGAAGTATGAAGATGAATTGAAGAAGAATCATCGAGGCAACCCCCCGATTGAAGCCCAATTCCTTTTCATCCTTATATATATATTTACCTTAAATGGGGGGAATAAAGAGAAGAGAACAGAGGTTGACTCCGAGAACGAAGTTCCTCCCGGCGGATTTTCTTTTAACCTCTTGAGGGAATTGAACCCACGATAGTTCGATTCGAAGTCGAATGCTTTAATCCACTTAGCTAAAGAGGCATAATAAGAAAAGATAGGAAAAGAAGAACAAGAAGAAGAACAAGAAGAAGTCTTCCCCACAATCATCTAGAGGGTGGGGGGCCAGGAGACTTCTGAACTCGAATCCGAAGGATTCCTCTTTCGAGTACAATAGGACAAAGGAGAATCGAACTCCTATCACTCTCGTTATGAGCGAAATGCTTTAACCTATTAAGCTATTGTCCCTTTGAATTTTACGAGGAATTTCAATTCCTCCCCATTAACCATTTATCCCCACAACACTGTAAAGCTCAAAGAGCGAAGACCCATCATAGATGGTGGGGAAGTCATACTTCTTGGGTGGGTATGAGATGGGGTCAACATAAAATATCACTGAGGGTGCCCCGATTGTGTGTGTGACACTTGTGAAGAATTCTTCTCAATTAACTTAAAAGATTCCAAACAGCGAAACCATGAGTGAAATTTAAAAGAACACTAGTATTAATAAAGAATAATAAAGTAATTAAAGTAATAATTGAAATAATCCAACTTAATGGTCGACTTGAAGTTAAAGAATCTAAAGATTCTCTAGGATCCTTAGAATTATTATCTTCTAATGTAAAACTAATAGTTTTAACAATTCTTAAATAATAAGCTGCACTAATTACAGATGTACAAATAGCAATAGTAGAAATGAAATAATATCCATTTAATAAACTTGTATATAAAATCATTTGTTTTCCGAAGAATCCTATTAATGGTGGAATACCAGTTAATGAGAATAAACTAATAATTAAAGCAAAAATTAAAGCAGGATTAAATTTTAAGAATCGTAATGAAGAAATTGATTGTAAAGAAGATTTTTGATGAGTCTCAGATTCTATTAAAATAGCAAATATACTTATTAAACTAAGCCAATATTGGAACATATAGAATAAAAATGAAGAAACTGCAAGACCATTATCAATAGCTAATCCAATTAAAAGGAATCCTAAATGTGAAATAGAACTATAAGCTAATAATCTTTTAATTCTATATTGAACTAAACCTAAAATTGAACCAATAATTAAAGATAATGTAGCTGATAAAGTTATAAGTGTAAATGATTCTAATGATTCTGCAAATACTCCTGTTGATTTAAGAACAAATAAAAATGATAATATTGATATTTTACCCATTATTGCTAACCATGATGTAACAATAGTAGGAACATTATCATATACATCTGGAGCCCAATTATGAAATGGAGCAGCACCTATTTTAAATAATAATCCAATAGTAATAAGGATAATTCCTCCAAGAACAAAATTCTTATATTCTTCATCTCCTATTATATTTGATGTTGTTAATTCATTTATTGGTGCATAAAGAATATTAAATCCATCATATTGTGTTATTCCTGTTAAACTATAAATTAATACTAATCCTAATAAAAATATTGCTGATGATAAACTACCTAATAAAAAATATTTTAATCCTGCTGCTGTTGCTTCTTTTCTTGATATAGTAGCTATAACATATAATGAAAGACTTTGTAATTCAATTGCTAAAAATGTTGAAATTAAATCATAACTTTCTATTAATGTTATCATTCCTAATATTGAAAATCCTAATATAATTCTATATTCAGCTACTAAATCATCTCTACCTATAAGAAATGAAATTAATAAAACACTGAGTATAAATATATACATTTCTATTCCATTAATTAAATTATTTGTATGAAATAATCCTCCTAATATTGGTGTATCTTGAATTGAAGTATTATATGTTTGATATGATAAAATTGTTGAATAAATTAATACTCCAATTATAAGTCTTGTAAATATTTCTTTATTATTTGTTACTGTTCTTACTAATACTTTTGTTATTATTCCTGCTGTTAACATTTTTATTTTGATATTTTAATTTTCTTTTCCTTTAATCTTTACATACGAATAAGAAGGACCTTGTATCCTCCTATCTTCTTTCCTACCAACCTCCATTTATTTTTTTATTCTTGAATGGAGTTCTACGAAGGATTTCAATCACACCGATTTTATTACAAGAATAATCCTCCGGAATTCCGCTTTATAGTTCTAAATATCTCCGCGATATTGGAGGATAGCGGAGTTCGTAGTGGAACAGGGATTTGAACCCTAACCCTTGACTTATGAGATCAATGTTCTAACCAAAATTAAACTATTCCACTCAATACCCATTTATTTGAATCTTTAGAGAATTCTCCTAATTCCGTAGTTATGGGTAACTCCGTTCATAATCCTCAAGAACGTAGTTCATCTAATAATTAGTTTCAGTAATAGCACCTGAAATAAATTCATAAATGAATCCAATTGTAAGTATTATAAGGAAAATTATAGTAACCCAGAATCCTAAAAAACTTACATTATGAATTACTGATGCAAAAGGTAATACAAATACAACTTCTAAATCAAATATTATGAATAAGATAGCAATTAAATAGAAACTTACATCAAATTTTTGTCTTGCATCTCCTAATGGTTCAAATCCGCATTCATAAGGAGAAACTTTTTCACTATCTGTTTGAACTTGAGATAATAAATAACCAACAAGTATTAATCCAACTGTAAGTACAATTGTAAATACTATATAAACTAAATATGTCATAATTCTTCAAGCTTTGCTTCATTTATTTTATTCCATTATCCATCTGAGAACGTAGTTCTTTATAATTCTCCTCTGGTGAAATTTCATATATTTGCCGAATAAGAGACTTGAACTCCTAACCGTTCGCTTACAAAACGACTGCTCTACCAATTAAGCTAATTCGGCTCACCATTAAGCGGTCAAACGAGAACTTGAAAAAGTTCGTTCGTTTAAATAATATCAGACAACTCTTCAAAATAAGAGAGAACTTCGGAGAATCCTCTGAGGATTGTATTCTCCTGGTCCCCCACCTCTCGGTGTTGTGGTGGGGAAGAATTCTTCTTCGGATTTCCAAAAACCCCCCCAAAGGGCTTTCTTCTCAACGTAAGTTTAATCGGAAGAGAAGTCGAACGAAGTTCCTTCCCAACGAAGTATGTCAATCTTCACAAACACCTTTCGGTGTTTCCTCTTCGAGTTCGTTCCTCTTTCAGAGTTCCAACTTGATAATGATTTCTACCTTTCCCCCCCCATAATCTATTTATTACCCACCATCTATCTCCGCGATTGGAGGAGAAGAAGGAACTCAATGGAATTCTCCCGGAGGGCCCTTGTGGCCTGACGGCCCCGCGGGGAAAATTCCTCCTTTGGAGTTCAAGGTTGGATGGGTATGAAAGGTCCGAGAGATATTTACCTCTTTTATGGGCAGTGAGATTTGAACTCACATGATTTATATCGATTACACCTTAAATAATTGCGTCTACCAATTTCGCCATGCCCATTCCCGCTCTCTGAGGGCCCTTCAGATGCCCGGAGACCCCCTCGGAGAAATGATACAGAAGAACTCTGTAGGAGTTCACAAATAGAGAGGAAAAGAATCCAAGGGATTCGAAGTCTATGACTTCCCCTTTGTCTGATTTTAAAACTCCGGAGGAGGAAGAAGTCGAAGAAGAAGATGAAGAATTTGATATGAATTCTTGTTCTTCTCAATTATTCATTTCTGCTTTCTCGAACTAAGGAATAATTATAAAGAATTCTTCGTCATTTACTTATTCCCCGAATCACCGAGGCAACCCGAGTGTGGAGATGAAGAACTCCGTTCGATTCTTCTTGGGCGATAAATCCTTCGGATTCTTCAAGAATATCAAAAATCAAGGAAAATATAAGAAAGACTGTAATGTGATGGTGAACAACTCCGAGTTCTGAATTCTCTTTGAGAATTCGGGAGAACTTTGTTCATTAGGGGAAATTATTCCCCAATAAGACGAAATAGAGATTTATCCAGCGATCAAAGTCAATCGAATAAGAAGTGTTCTAAGATTTAATGGTAAAAAGATTTTTGATATAAGAACAAAATTAATTACAAATATTAAATAAGTCCATGAAATTGAATTAAGGAAATATAATGGTTCTAATTGTGGCATTTTGATATTTTTATCACCCACCCTATTTTAATGCCAAATGTAGTTTTTCCTTCTCTTTCTCCACCATTGTTCAAGCTTTGCTTCATTTTATTATTCGAAGTCTTAGACCCATTGTCCTCTATATTCTCATCATTGATAGAGAACAAAGGAACCGAATGTTCAACCATAAGGGCTTCAACACACTCTGATTGTCTTCTCTCGGTGTTTCCCCAATAATTATTAAGACCAAGGAAGATACGCCCGAAGGACTTCTCCACACTCGGTTGCGAACGAAGTTCCACATTGTGTTCAAGGTTTTATCAAGAACTTGGATGGAAACACATAAAGTATTCGAGGGTCGTGTCTCCTTTGTTGTGTTTAGCAACAAAACAGGATAGCGACACTCCCGGATCCAAACATTGAAAAATGCTTCGTTCTTCGTTATTTTATATTTTTACCATTCCGGATCACGTTCCCGTAACCCGACCTTGCTACGACTTTAATCCAGTCACCAATCAATAATAATAGAACATTGACTTATTCAGCTTTATGAAAAAATAATCGAACTTTGTTCGCGATTTAATCGAGATTTTCAAAATTTTTCATATCTTTATTTTTTCTTTCTGAGTCTCCTTCCTACTTCAAACCAGATTGATTCCCAGACTATGACGGACGGTTAGTTCATCTCTCAGATTTTATTCACCGTGACGTGGCTGATTCACGATTACTAGCAATTCCTACTTCGAGGATCTGAATTTCAAGATCCTGTCTGAACCTAATAAATTTTCGGGATTTTCTCCAGTAATAGAGGAACAAGGAACTTTGTTCTTCTTCTTTCCTCCACTATTGTTTCCCTTTGTATTGTTTATAGTGGCACGAATTTAGCCCTATCTATATGGGTCATAATGACTTGACGTAGTCCCTGAATCCTTTCGATGAAGAAGAAGAATTCTTCAACGAGTTGAGAACCTTTAAAAGGTTTTGATTCTGGGGTTTTGTTCGTATTAAACGTTTCACAACACGAACTGACGACAGCCATGCAACGCCTGAAATTATCAAAGATAGGTAAGGTTCTTTGCGTATCATCAAATTAAACTTCATGCTTCACTGCTGGTGTGAGAGACCGACTAATCTTTTGAGTTTCAATCTTGCGATCTTACTCCTCAGGCGGAATGTTTAACCCGTTAGGTAGAAAAGGATAAATATAATATCCTTTTGAACATTCATCGTTTAGGGTGTGGACTACCGGGGTCTCTAATCCCGTTTGCTCCCCACACTTTCGTAATTCAGCGTCAGTAATAACCAAGAGAGTGGCCTTCGCTATTGATATTCCTGAAAATATTTCTAGATTTCATCCTTACACTTTCAATTCTACTCTCCTCTATTTTACTCTAGTTTACGCACAATTTATAATTCTCCGTATAACAAAATTCATCATGATGAATTCCCACCAAGATGATCCAAAAAATACCGCCTTTTTACTCTTTACGCCAAATTCTTATGACTCACGCTCGCCCCTCTCGTATTACCGCGGCTGCTGGCACGAGATTTGCCGGGACTATTCAGGAATTTAACGTCATTATCCTCTTTTCCATAGAAGAAGAATTTCGATCTTCTTCATGCTATTTGACTGGATCCAGCTTTCTGCTGATTGTCCAATATTCCCCACTGCTGCCAATACTCTGATTGTGTGGTCCTTATTTCAGTTCCACTGTGACTGACCATCCTTTCAGATCAGCTAAGGATCATCGATTTCTCTAATCCTTTCTAGGCACATCTTATGACAAGATAAACGAATTTCGTTCTTTATCTCTTAAGAATCTTCGATTCAGGTAGTGATTTCCTCAAGTCCTTTGGACTCGGTCTGATTTGATCAAGCTCTAAGAGCTTCACCAAATCGGAGTGCTCCTCTTGGAGTCTCTCCTCTTTTTCCTAGATTTACTCACCTTTACGCCGAATTTATAATTCCTTACTATTCCGTGTAAGGCCGGTGAAAAATTAATTTCTGAACTCAAAGAGTTCCAGTGTTGAAAAATTCCCGAAGACGAAAATCATCTTGGTGAACTTCGTTCCACTGTATTTAAATTCTGACTAGCATGTGTTAAGTCAATAGCTAGCGTTCATTCAGAGCCAAGATCAAACTCAAAATAAATAAAATTCCATTATCTCTAATTATAATTTATATCTTTTATTATTTTTCTTCGTAATTCTTCAGAATTCTTTATGGTTTATTTGAAGAAGTCTATACGAATTCTTCTCCAGTGAAGGAGTCGGTAGTGTCGGAATTGCCCAAAGGGCTTACTCCCCTCGACTCCGAGCTGGGAACCTTGAAAAGGGAAGCACCTGAAGGGAAGAAGAATTATACGAATTCTTCTTGTCTTAGGTTGATAATTCCTCCCTTTTTGGGATGATATTGAGGCTGGGTGGACTCGAACCACCGACTTAAGCGTTATCAACACTTCACTCTAACCTACTGAGTTACAACCCCTTGTATTTTATTATGTCGAACACATTGAAGAAGTCTATGACTTCGAATTCTCTGTATTCCTTCATCACCTAGGCAAACCCAAATTGAAACCCTTTGGGCGAAGAATTCTATGAATTCCCCGACGTGGAAGCCCTTCGGGCTTTCTGATGATTGTTCTCCAGAGGATTCCCCATATATTGGTGGTGGGAAGAACTCTAAAGAGGAAGGAACTTCGTTCGACTTCAAATTGATTGAAGCATAAAGCTTCTTTGGTGAGTAACAAGACTCGAACTTGCGACTTATAGATCCACAATCTATCATTCTAACCAACTGAATTATACTCACATAAAGAATGAAAGAACACGGAGTGTTCATTCTTTTCCCTGAACTTCGTTCCCTTTCTAATTTCTCCACAATTATCCCAGGCCAGATTCGAACTGGCATCTGCATAGTTAACAGCCATGTGCTTTAACCTATTAAGCTACTGAGATGAGGGATTGATAAAAACCCTCAAGGAGAAGAACTCTAAAGAGTTCGAATTCTTCTTCAATTCTTCAATTCTCTTTTATTTAGGGCAGTGTGGGATTTGAACCCACGGAGGATTTGACTCCTCGTTGCTTTTCAAGAGCAATGCTTTAAACCGGACTCAGCCAACTACCCGAAAATTAATAAACCAGAGAATCACAATAATAAAAAAGCAAGAAATATCAAAATATAAGGATTGGGTGAGAATTGAACTCACATTAAATTGATCTGCAGTCAAACACATTACCATTATGTTACCAATCCTTAAACAGGTAAATTGATAGAAATCCCCACCATCTATGATGGGTCTCCGCTCATAGATAATATGGAAGTCAGACTTCTTGGGTGGGGCCCAGAAGACAAAAACCTTGAAAATGTTCCACACTCGGGTTGACAGTCTTCTGCTCTCTTATTCTTCCTTAGTACCTCCCATAAAAATATGGTAAAGAAGAATTTGTGATCCCCACCACATTCGTGGTATGAGATTAAATTTTAATAAGAGCAATAACTGAAATCATTACCATTAAAAGAATTAATGAAGCTAATAATAATAAACTTAAGAAATCAGTATAAAGAAGATATCCTACTGAATGAAGAACAGTATTCATTGAACTTTGTATTAAAGAATCCCATATATTTCTTTGAGCTATTTCCCAAGTAGTAAAATCATTTACTACAATTTTTCCAATTGATGATCCTAAATCTGTTGTAATTTGAAGAATCACAGATAGATTATTCTCTTTCATCATTAATAAAAGAGTTGAAATTGCTATTATTAATGCAAGTGGATAACTTAATGAAAGGAATCCTTTTGAATTACTTGACATTTCTTTTTCTGATGTTAAATTTCTTAAATCCATCATCATAATTACGAAAATAAATAAAATTGCTATAGCTCCTACATATACTATTATATAAATAAATCCAAGTAAATTTACACCTAATAATATAAATATTAATGCACAATTTACAAAACAAGAAACTAAATATACTACTGAATTTATTGGATTTTTCCCCATTACTATAGTTAAAACACCTGACAGAATAGTTAAAACGCTTAATAAATAAAATACTCCCCATGTTAATGTCATTTTATTTTTGATATTTTTCGAATAATAGGATTTGAACCTATAACTTCATATTTATAATGTATGTACTCTATCCAATTGAGTTATATTCTTTCTGGGTTTCTCCGTGAGGACCCGAGTGAAGCCCTTCGGGCTTTCCAAGGATTGATTCGAACAAGAACAATCCTTCGGATTCTTGTTCTTCCCTTGTTGAATCAAGGTTGAGAGAGTCATTTCAACATTGTTTTGGAGATAACAGGAATTGAACCTGCAACCTTTGACTTGCAAAGCCAACACTCTAACCAATTGAGTTATATCCCCATTCTCCGGTCCCGGAGGGCACCTCAGGGGCCCGAAGGCCTCCTTCGGAGAGGAGTCTTCAGTGATCCCAAGGGGCTTCCACACTCGGGTGGACAGCCTTCGGCTCTCTTCTCTTCTTTCATTTCTCGGGTTTCATATAATAACCCGTTATAGGAGTTGAACCTATATTACTCAGATTAGAAATCTAATGCTTTGTCCTATTAAGCTAAACGGGCCATCGGGTCATTTGACCATTTTTCGAAGAGGGACAGTTATCGAACTCTAAAAGAGGAACAAGAAGAAGAATTCTTTATCAAATTCATCTTGTTCAATTCTTCATTGATCGATCACCAGATCGGAGTGCTCCTTCACTGGGAGAAAGCCCGAAGGGCTTCCACACTCGGGTTGCCTCGGGATTCTCTGAATTCCAGTTCGGAGTGCTCCTTCACTGGGAGATGCTTCGTTCTTCTGGCTTCGTGCCCTCATCAGGATAAATTGCAGTTGGTGGGACTTGAACCCACATCGTGTGCTTTGGAAGAGCAAAGATTTACATTAATCTACAACTGCGTCTCTCTCCACGAGTGTCACACACTCGGGTGAAGACATTCGAGGGTCGTGTCAAGCGACACTCCCGGAGTCTTCGGGCAATTCAGTGCCTGACGGCTCTTCAGAGACTTCTCTAATTATAATTGAACGAACTCAAAATTTAAGGAGGAAATTCGTTTCTCCTCCCGAAAGAACACGGAGTGTTCGCTCCGCTCAAAAGCCCAAGGGGCTTCCACACAATCGGGGAATTTCATTCTCGGTGATCCAAGAAGTCTGACGAACTCAACAAAGGAGTTCCTCTTTAGAGTTAATTAACAAAGAAGAATCCTTGGAAAGCCCGAAGGGCTACACTCGGGGAATTTCATTCTCGGGATTCTCTGAATTCCAGTTCGGAGTGCTCCTTCTGGGAGATCGATGGGATCGCATCCCGTCGTGTCCGACAGGAATTCGAGTTGGTTGAATCACACTCGGGTTGACAGTCTTCTGCTCTCTTCTTTTTACGTCCAAGGGGATTTGAACCCCCATTCTAAGCTTGAAAAACTCATGTCCTAACCTGATTAGACGATGGACGCTAATTTCCCCTAAGGGTGTTTCCGGGCCTCCGATCACGGAGAATTGAACTCTGTTCGGATTTTTTTCTTTGAGGAGAGTAGGATTTGAACCTACGTTGGGATTTCCCATTCATTTACAGTGAACTGCATAAACCAATTCTGCCATCTCCTCAATAGAATCTGATTATAGCTATTCCGAATTATGTTATCTCTTTAATTGAGCCGTATATAACCATAATAAAATACCCACCATTTCCCCACCACTGTAAAACTCAAAGAGTTTCTCCAGCTCGGAGTGCTCCTTCACTGGGGAGGTGGGGGCCCGGATTGATATGGGTTTACGCCGCTATTGGAGGAATGAGCGGGAACAGAAGACGAGAATCGTCTTGGCCAAGGAATGAACACTCCGTGATTAAGAACTCTAGAGAGTGAATTAACATAAAGAATTCTTCTTCGAGTTGGAAAAAGAGATGATTTCTCTAATGACGAGTATAAGGGACTCGAGAGTGAAATATATGATTTCTTATTGCTCCTTTAAGTATTTATATGAATTCTCCGAATTCCGAAGTTCGAATCTACAAAGGAGAAGAACAATCCTTTGGATTTATCTTGATCGAATTCACAGAATTCTTCCTTCCTCTAGAGTTCGGTCATTTTTTTGGTTGGTACACATCTGTTGAAATTGCGTACGCACGAGAATTAGGTGAACGAATTGTCGAATCCGGAGGATTCTGAGATATTTTAGATCTTTGAGGGGGTAAAAGGAGAACGAAGTTCAATCCAATTACCAAATAAAAACAAAAAATACAGAAAGAATAATACTAGATTCTCCCAACATTATCTGGGAAAATCCCCACCAATGATTATTTAGAGCACTCGAGGGTCGTGTAAAGCGACACTACCGGAGCTCGGAGTGAAGAAGTCAGACTTCTTGGGTGGGGGGCCCGGAAACCGACGAGGAACTTTGTTCAATTTCGAGGAAAAGGGCTAAAAATGGAAATGATTGAGATTATGATTGAACTGGTAAATGATTGAATGCATGGAATGCTGGTGGATTTGGTAATACCCATTCTAATGTAGTAGCAACTTCAGTTGTATCACCATAAAGTGAATGTGAACTACTAAAGAATGATGGTACATGCCAATAATTATTAGCTAAAGAAACAGTTGGTTGTGAGAATGTAAGATATACTCCATATAAGAAAACAACTGTTGAGATAGTTGAGATAATTGATCCAAATGATGCAATATAATTCCATTGAATAAATGCATCAGGATAATCTGGGATTCTTCGTGGCATTCCTGCTAATCCTAAAAAATGCATAGGGAAGAATGTGATATTAACACCGATAAACATAGTCCAGAAGTGAACTTGCAAATATAATTATATTATTATTGAAAACAAAGTTCTCAAATTCTTGTAACAATATAACATGTACCTTAAAATAGGCCTTGTGAATAGGAATATTTTATTTGAGGGTCATCAGACATTTAATGCCCTCTTATAACCCTATTTATATTCCGACTGTACATAAAGCAGCATTTCAGCTACCCATCGATGATCCAGTCTGTAGCGATGTTATATACCACCGACGGTCTCTTAATATCAAGAATGATTAAATTGACCGTTTTCACCGATATAGCTTATTTAATATAAACATTTTTTCTATATAGATTGCAATATTTTTGATTAAATAAACTTTGAAATAAATATTATTATAATCCTAATTTATATAACATAGAAGGATGCATATGTGGTAATACTATAGATCTTAAATTATCCATATAAGCTTGAGGAATGTAAATACCATAAGCCTTTCTACCAGATTTCAAAGTTCTAGTATGTATTGTATAATCTATTCCATAAAGAGAAACTAATGCCTTACCTAAAATATGAACATCTTCTAAAGTAAAGCCATGAGTAGAAAAAAGAAGACCATTATTGAGTTTATAAGCATCATCCATAAGCCATATAGCTACAGCTAAAGGAGTTAAATACTCATCAATATTATGTGGTACAATTTTAATTTTGTTAACATAGAACATAGAGTGCAACCAATTAAACTCTTTTAATGTATAAGTATTAAATTTAATTTTATAATAAAGTTTATTTAATTTAGTATTAAATTCTTCTGTTACATCAGGAATTACCGTACTACATAAACCTCTTGTAGAAAAAAATGAATGAAGCCAAAGTAAGTAGCTTTTATGAATTGCACCTTGTTTGAATGTAAATCTTGCATTACCATGTCTTAATTCACAATGAGAATCGCCAAGTAAACCACCAACAAGTACACTAGTAACATCATTATCATCTGCTGCATTATAACCATCTATAACAGGTCTTTTGGTTCTTTTTGCAGCAAGTAATAAAGAAAAGGTAGTGAAGAATACTATATTAAAAAGAGTTCTACTAAAGAAACCAAGCATAAAATAAAAAGGATTATATGGTGCATAAAAATATGATGCTCTATAAATATTATACAAATAAATAAAAAAATCTACTATTCCTAAAATAATATTAATTCCAAATTGGGCCAAATTTAAACCCCAGAATTCATTATATTGTTTTCCTGTGATTTTTCCAATCCAGAAATAGAATCCAGCAAATAATCCGAATACAGCACCCATTGAAAGTACGTAATGGAAATGTGCTACTACATAGTATGTATCATGTAAAGCAACATCTAATGAAGCATTAGCTAAAATAACACCTGTTAATCCTCCTACTGTGAAAAGGAAAAGGAATCCAAGTGCAAAATACATTGGAGTTCTGTATAAAATATTACCTCCGTAAAGCGTAGCTAACCAAGAGAAGATTTTAATACCTGTAGGTACTGCGATGATCATAGTAGCCGCAGTGAAATATGCTCTTGTATCTACATCAAGCCCAACTGTGTACATGTGATGTGACCACACGATGAAACCTAAGATACCGATTGATGCCATAGCATAAACCATACCTAAATATCCGAAGATAGGTTTTCTTGAGAATGTAGAGATAACATGACTAATAATACCGAAAGCAGGAATTATTAAAATATATACTTCTGGATGTCCAAAGAACCAGAAAAGATGTTGATATAAAACAGGATCACCACCTCCAGCAGGATCATAGAAAGTTGTATTAAGGTTTCTATCTGTTAATAACATTGTAATTGCTCCAGCAAGAACAGGTAATGATAATAATAATAAGATAGCTGTAATTAATACACCCCATACAAATAATGGTAATTTATGCATTGTCATTCCTGGTGCCCGCATATTTAAGATAGTAGTAATGAAATTAATTGCTCCCAACATTGAGCTAATACCTGATAAATGTAAACTAAAGATAGCTAAATCAACTGAACCACCTGAGTGGAATCCAATTGATGATAAAGGTGGATAAACTGTCCATCCAGTACCTGCTCCTTGTTCAACGAAAGCAGAACCAACTAATAATATTAATGATGGTGGTAATAACCAGAAACTAATATTATTTAATCTTGGGAATGCCATATCTGGTGCTCCAATCATTATTGGTACGAAGTAATTCCCAAAACCTCCAAGTAATCGTGTTAACATTTTTAGTTTCCTAAAAAAACGGACTATATCTTATTCAAATAGAATCTGTACGTGTAGTCTCTGAGGATCCTACTTTAAATAACCTAGAGAACAGAGGAAGATAAAGATAAATCCTTTGTTGATTCTTTATCTTCTTCTTCAAAAATTATTACATATAATGAGAGCGAAGCTCGTTCTCAAAAATACATATAAAATACATATAAAAAATAGAAGAATTCTCTGAATTCTTCATATATTCTCTCTCCCGGAGGAGCCCTTCAGGGCCCCCTATCGGGGAACTCTTCAGAGTTGATTATTTATTTGGTTTCCTGCTGATTGTCCATTAAAATCTTTATGATTTTTACCTATATGAATTAATATGAGGAAGTATTTATAAAATTCTTGGTACATAAAGCTTTAGGAGTTTCCAGCATATAGTACAGTAATAATAACACATCTTTCAATGTGAGACGGCAAAAGGAGGAAATGGGAATCATATTTTTAGATTGTCTTTATAAATTTTGGGGGGAGAGAAGTCATAGACTTCATAAAAGAGAGAACTTCGTTCGCTGAGAATTTCATTACTAAAAAAGAGAAGAATTAACAAAGAATTCTTCCATGGTGAAAATACTTCCTAATAAGACCTCCATCTAAAAGTAATGCTAATTTTGCCGGCATTACTAAGAAGAAGATCATAACGAAAGCATGAGCAGTAATGATAACATTATATAATTGATTATCACCATGTAAATATTGAACACCTGGACCAGCTAATTCTAATCTAATTAAAATAGAGAAAGCTGTACCAATCATACCAGCAAAAATAGAGAATACTAAATATAATGTACCAATGTCTTTAGCATTAGTAGAGAATAACCATCTATATAGTGTATTTCTTGACATGAACTAAGTTTTGGAACTCTGTTCGAAGAAGTCTTAGACTTCTTCATTATATTTCTTTTCACCTATACTTAGGATCTTATTATAATCTATTTTTATTTTATATTTATCGAACGAAGTTCCACAATACACGAGTGTCTCTTTTTTCTTCTTTGGGGAGGAAATTCGTTCTTCCTCCCAAAAACCTCTCTTTGATCACCGCTTGGGGTGGAAGAAAAAGAATTAACATAGAATTCTTCGAAGAATTCTTTGAATTGTTCTCTTCGATTCTTCATTAATGATCACCCATATTAACAATATCAGCAAGATAACTACATGTTAAAAGTGTGAAAACATATGATTGTAATAATGCAACTAATAATTCTAATCCGTATAATGGCACTAAAATTAATAAAGGTAAAGTAATAGTTACACCTTTTAATAATACACTTGATAATGCCATTGCTGCTGAAATAGATAACATACTAATCACCCCAAAAAGACAATGTCCAGCTGAAACATTAGCAGTTAATCGAAGAGCTAATGAGAAAGCTCTAGCAGAATATGAAATGAATTCAATTAATACTAATAATGGAATTAAAGCTAATGGTGTACCTTTAGGAACAAAAAGACTGAAGAAATCAAGTTGATGTTTTTCAAACCCAATTAATGTAACACCAATCATAATTGCAATACTTAAACCTAATGTAACACTAATATGACTTGTAGGTGTGAAACTATAAGGAACCATACCTAAAATATTAGAAATAAATACAAAACTAAAGAATGTAAATATTAATGGGAAATAGATTAAACTATTTTTTGCATCTGTACCCATTTGATCTTTTACAATACCTAAAATAGATGCAATCCATGTTTCTAAAATAATATTCCATCTTGTTGGTTTAATTAAATGTGATGATGCAGCAATTTGGAATGTAGTTAAAACGAATAATCCTATTAAAAAAAGTACTACAGTATTTGTAATTGTAGTAATCATTGTTAAATTTTGTGAATTTGTTCCTAATATAGCAGAAGTAGCAGAATAAACAGAGAATTGTTCTAATGGATTAAAATTTGTTGTCATTTTTATTATATAATTATTATTTTGATATTTCAGCGAAATGTATTTTAATTGCTGAAATCATATATTATTATCTATTCTAATTTTCTAGTATATATTCTTACTTAGTTTATGCTGTAAAGAGAAGATAGAAATAGAAATTCCCGAAGGGGGCCTCCGGGCCCCTGAAGGGCCCTTCGGGGAAGAGCAACGTCTTCCATATACATTCACTGTTAGGAATACGAGCGGAGGGAAAAGTAGTGATCAGCTTCGCTCATCAATGAGGAAGAAGAAGGAACTCAGGGGTTCGACAATTCTTCGATTCCTTGTTAAGACATTGTTTTTATAAGGGGGATATTTAACCCCCCCAACAAAGAAGAGATATCAAATCTCCCCAATTAATCCCCACCATTATTTCTCCGCGAGATTGGAGGAGAAGAAGGAACGAAGTCATAGACTTCAAAGAAGAAGATGAAGATAAATCCTTTGTTGATTCTTTATCTTGGAATTCTCCGAATTCGATTCGGTTGGATGGGTGTCCAGGAAAGTGGGGAATGAAAGGGAAAGAATATCAATCCCAAAGGGGGCCTCCGGGCACCTGAAATGCCCTCAGAGCGGGGAAGGAGAACAAAGTTCGTTATTTAAAGATTCCCCATAAATGTTGAAAGAAAAATAAATATTGTACTTAATAAAATAAGTAAAGCATAATGAGGTATAAATCCTGTATCAAATTTAACAGCAAAGAATCGAGAAATAGTGAAAAGAAGTTGTTGAAGTCCTTGTGGTCCAAGAAGTGAAAGGAAACCTCTATCAATATCTCTAGCAAAAATACCACCAAAATGTAAACTACTTGAAATAAAGAAACTATTATAAATATTATCAAACCAATATCTTTGATTGAAGAATCGAGTAATATTAACAGAAAGAATAAAATTTGAATGGAATATTGATTTATGTGTATTATTATTAGGATCTTTTAATATTAATATTGCAAGTATAATTCCTAATAAACTAGCAAATAAAGGATAGAATTGAACACCAAATTGAGTAGAAATGAATTCAATATCAAATCCTAAATGATGATTTCTTAATGTACCTACTCCACTTGATAATATACCTGATGAACCTACTCCAATAAAGAAATCTTTAGCAATATATCCAATAAAAATACTACAAATTGATAATAAGAATAATGGAATTGACATAATTAATGGTGCTTCATGAATTGTATTATAAATTTTTTTAGAACCATTTGGTGTTCCAAAAAATCCGAAGGCTAACGCCTTCGATGAATAGAAAGCAGTTATAGTAGCTGTTATTGTACCTAACCAATAAGTAAATGTACCAGTAACTAAGAATTGTCCATAAGCAACTTCAAGAATTACATCTTTAGAATAATATCCTGTTAAGAATGGTAATGCCATTAATGATAATGATCCAATTAAAATCATTGTATAAGTAAATGGTAATAAATTTACTAATCCTCCCATTTTTCTCATATCTTGTTCATCATGTAATGCATGAATTATTGATCCTGCACTTAAGAAAAGTAATGCTTTGAAATATGCATGATTAAATAAATGGAAGAATGCTACTTCATATTGACTTAATCCTGCTGCAAATACCATATATCCTAATTGACTACATGTAGAATAAGCAATAACTCTTTTCAAGTCATTTTGGAATAAACCTGTTGTTGCTGCAAATATAGCAGTTAATGAACCTACTATACAAACACATATTAAACTAGTTGGTGCTAATTCAAATAATGGAGATGATCTTAATATAAGATATACACCTGCAGTTACCATCGTTGCCGCATGAATTAAAGCTGATACAGGTGTTGGTCCTTCCATAGCACTAGGTAACCAAGTATGTAAACCTAATTGAGCAGATTTACCAACAGCAGCAATTAATAAGAAAATAGTTAAAATTGTAAGATATTGTTCATCATATTGAGAACAAATACTAAATACTGTACTATAATCTGATGTTCCAAATAACCAGAATATTGTAAATAATGCTATACTTAATCCCCAATCACCTACTCTATTCATTAAAATAGCTTGCATAGCAGATTTATTTGCTTGAATTCTAGTGAACCAGAAGTTGATTAATAAATATGAAGACACTCCAACTCCTTCCCATCCTACAAACATAAGTAAATAATTATCACTACATACTAATATTAACATAAAAAATGTGAATAATGATAAATATGAAAAGAATCTTTGAATATGTGGATCTTCACTCATATAACCAATTGAATAAATGTGAACTAATGATGAGATAGATAAGATAACAACACACATTGTTATTGAAATTGAATCAAATTGGAATCCCCAATCTATTGTTAATATTTCGCTTTCAATCCATGGCATAATTATAACAGCTGTAGAAGTACTATCATACCCAGCTATTGAATTTTTTAATGCGATTTCATAAAATCCTATAATTGATAAAATTGCTGCTATTGAAACACTTACACTTGTTATTATTTGAACTCCTTGTTTACCTAATTTTCTTCCACCTAATCCAGCAGTTAAAAATGCAAGTAAAGGTAATGATATAATAGCTAAATACATGAACTATGATTTTTACATATTAATTAGGATTTCTCCTTTTCTCAATTCCATAATATAATCCGGAGGATTCAAAATACACGAGTCACACACTCGGGTTGAGAACATATTGTCTCTTATTTTCTTCTTATCTCCTTTGAACTTGAGCTATGCTCTCTTTGGTCAAGGGAAGGAATTTCATTCCTTGCCCAAGACGATTCTCGTCTTCGGTCCCAACTCTGAGAACACATTGTGGAACTTCGTTCGAGACTCCGGTGAATTCTTTAAATTCTCTTCTACCCAACCCTTTAAACGAACTCGAAGAGTTCTTCTCTTCCATTTCATTTCCATTTATTTTCCCCCTAACTCTTTCTCCCCACCATATTCATGGTACCCGGGAGAGGAAACTCTTCCCCGAAGGGGGCCTCCGGGCCCCTGAAGGCCCTACGGGAGTTCCCTTGAAATAACAGAGTAATGCGAATCTTCGATTCTTCATTCATTACCGAGATATCTTAACCTCTATATTCCCCACAATACCGAGATATGATGGTCCGGAGATAATCCGAAGGAGAAGAATGAACTTCGTTCGAGTTCTTCTTCGTCACACACTCGGGGAAATTCTTTCTTGAGTTCTCTTCGGGGCTCATATACTTCTTTTCTTGGTATTTTCCTCTTCTTTTATATCTTCTTGTCTTTTTCTTTTTTGTGTGAATTCTCTTTGAGAATTCGGGGATAATTATAATCCCCCTCTGGGCCCCCACCTATCAGTGGTGGGGATCAAAAAATAATGTGAACAAAAGAAATCTTTTTCTTCTTGCTTATTATAATTAACCATTTAATTGTGAGTCAATCCATGAGATATATCTGTCAAGAGATACCGCTTCTATTACTATAGGCATAAATCCATGCGCAGTACCGCATAATTCACTACATTGACCAAAGAAAACCCCTTCTCTATCAATTAAGAATGAAGTCTGATTGATTCTCCCGGGAATGGCATCAACTTTGATACCTAATGAAGGTACAGCGAAAGAATGGATAACATCAGCAGCAGTAACAACTACTCTAACTCTTGTATCTACAGGAACCACAATTCTGTTATCAACTTCTAATAATCTAAATTGACCCATTTCTAATTCATCTGTAGGAATCATGAAACTATCAAATGCAATATTTTCTTCATAATCACTATATTCTACACCCCAATACCATTGAATTCCAATAGCTTTTACAGTAACAGCTGGATCTACTACTGAATCCATAAGATATAATAATTTGAATGAAGGGAATGCGATAGCAACTAAAATTAATGCAGGAGTAATAGTCCAGATAATTTCAACTAATGTACCATGATTATTATATTTGTATATAAGTTTATCAGAATTACCATAACTATCAAACATTACTGATGATTGTACCCAAGTAACACCTACTAAAACAATAATTAAATAGAAAATAATACTATCATGTAAATCTACAATACCATAAAATGTTGTTGTTGCTCCATCTTGAAATCCTATTTGCCAAGGTTGAGGATGATCATTAAAAACTATATTAAATAAATTTGTTGCCATATTTTTATAAATTTTTCTCTAAGATTTTCGTCGACTACAGCCTTTCGGCTCTCTTTGGTTTAAAGATTCCAGAAGTCTAATCTAAAAAGACTTATCCGAAAGAGCTTCTACCCGAGATCTAATGACCTCTTTTTATGGAGGGGTTTTACCCCCTCTCCAGTGAAGGACTCCGAGCTGGGAGACTCTAATAGAGTCTATAAAATTCTTACGTCCTATTATACGTTTCCTCCCCAGTAATATACTGAAATGAATAAGAAAAGCCAAATCACGTCCACAACATGCCAATACCAGATTGCTGCCTCATAACCCAAATGATGTCCAGCTGTTAAACTATAGTTCATTATTCTGTTTAATGATACAGTTAAGAAAATTGTTCCAATCATTACATGTAAGCCGTGGAACCCCGTGCTAACGTAAAAAGTTGATCCATATACTGAATCTGCAATTGTGAATGGTGCGTTGATATATTCTACCCATTGTAATCCTAAGAAAATCCATGCAAGTAAGATAGTTAAGATTAAATAAAGGATTGTAGCTTTTCTATCACCTGAAATTATTTTAGCATGAGATACTGTAATTGTACATCCCGATGTTAATAAAATAATTGTATTTAATAAAGGTACTTCAAATGGATTCAATGGTTCTATTCCCACTGGTGGCCATGTAGAACCAAGCTCAACTGATGGAGCTAATGAACTATGGAAGAAAGCCCAGAAAATAGAAAAGAATAATAAAATTTCTGAAACAATAAATAAGATTACACCAAGTGTAAGTCCATATTTAACTGTTTTTGTATGATGTCCTTGGTATGTTGCTTCTCTACATACGTCCCGCCACCAGAAGAACATAGTTGATAAAACTAAAATTAATCCTAATGGAAGTCCAATATCTCCAGCTACGAATCCATGGAATTTCATAACCCCACCTAATGTAAGTATTAAACATGCTACTGAAGCTCCTAAAGGCCAAGGTGAAGGTTCAACTAAATGATAAGGATGTACTTGAAATGATTTTGCTCTAGATAATAATTTTTGTGTTAATGTTGTGTTTGTCAT